ATTTTTAGTGAAAATGGGATTTTCGGGAGATGGAGAAAGATACAAAACTATATATCTATCTTTTCTATATTTGAATTTGATTCTATACGTAAGACGAAATTCGTTTTATTTGCCTAATTTCACGAAAGGAAGAACTCACGCTTTTATCTTGTTGATAGAGACTTCTTAATTAGTAATCGGGAAATCTAGGTAAAAAAAAAGAGTTATCCGTAACTTTTGATTCTTTCTACAATTAGATCTTAGGTCACCAAAGAAAACTCCATTCTTATTTACTTTGATTCCGATAAGCTAACTACTTGTTTGCTACAAATAAAATAATGGAACTTAGTGCGCTCTACTTGATTGAATTGGAATTCAAAGGAAAGAAGTCGTGGAGCTTCAATAACTCACTCAGAACGCCTTTTAAAAGCTTACGTGGTACGATTAGGTCCAATAAGCCCTTCTGGAATAAATTTTCAGCCTCTTGTGAACCTTCAGGTACTGTTTGCTTCAATGTTTGTTCAATTACTCTTTTACCCGCAAATGCAATGTAGCAATTGGGTTCGGCAATAATGATATCTCCCAACATACCAAAACTAGCTGTTACCCCACCAGTAGTAGGAGATGTAAGGATTGATACATAAAATAACTTTTTATTGGATTGATAATCATATAAGGCAGACGATATTTTAGCCATTTGCATCAAGCTCAAACTTCCTTCTTGCATGCGCGCCCCACCCGAAGCGCACACTATAATAAGAGGTAGAAATTGATTGGTAGCGTACTCAATCAAACGGGTGATTTTCTCCCCGACTGCGGATCCCATACTGCCCCCCATAAACTCAAACTCCATAACCCCAATTGCTACGGGAATACCATTTAGTTGACCTACGCCTGTTTGAACAGCCTCATTTAATCCTGTCGTTCTTCGATAAGAATCAATACGATCTTTATAAGAAAGATCTTTATAAGGACGATCTTTATAAGGACGATCTTTATAAGGCCCCTCCCCCGAATCAAATCCAATGGCATCCAGAGAGGATATGTCTTCATCCATAGGATCCCAAGTACCGGGGTCGATCAAAATTTCGATTCTTTCTGAACTACTCATTCGAAAATGATATCCACATTGTTCACATGTCTTCATTTGTGATTTCAAAAATCTCTTATAATTTAATGTATAACAATTGTCGCATAGAATCCACAAACACTTGTAGTTTTGAGTTGCATCGAGATCATTCGACTCTTTTCTTAGAGTTAAATCACTACTCTTCGCGTGGTTTCGTATATCGGACCTCCCGCTTTCACTACTAGTTCTACGTTTATCAAAAATACACCTAGAAATGTAACTGTCACTACTATGACCTCCAATGTCACTACTATCATCTCCAATGGGCGTATCAATACCGATTTTAGACTGAAGATAACTGTCAATGCAACTAGTAATGTGATTATTCCAACTAGATAGAGTATCATACATGTAACGATTGTATAAGGAATCTTCACTCAAAGAACTTTCTAGTTCACTCAGAAAATCGTTGTCAATCTCAAAACTAAGATTTTCAATATCAAAATAGATAGAATAACTGTCTCCATTACTATCCCTAACTAAAAAAGGATCATCAGAGAGGAAATTCCGAATGTCTTTGACGCCAAATAAATGATCGGCATTACTGTAACTAGAATTGTCACGACCCCTCCAACTATGAATGTTTTTAGCCCGACCTTTTCTATTCGGATCTTCACTTTCACTAGTATTTTCAATAGGACCAAGATTGTTCGTTGATTTCTTTATCGCATACCTGCGTTCTAACTCCTTCTTAAACACCATCGAATTAAACCACCATCTTTCCATAGAGTTTTCTTGCCCCCTATTTGCATAAAAATACAATAGATGAATAGTCATTCGATCCACAATTCTTTATTTTGATTTGAATATCTTATTTTCTATCAGACTAAACATAGAAATTGAATCACTAGTAATAAGAAGTGTGAAAAAGGATTCTCTTTTGTGGGAATCCGGGGGTAAGACTTCACTATATATGAATAGGATATGAATAGGATGGAATCCCTTTTCATTCTAAATTAAATAGAATGATAAAAAGTGGTTTTTCCTATGTCTTCGCATCGAATAAAAAAAAGAAATATTTGTTCTCTCCTAGAAAGAATTTTTTCGTAAAATCTCGTCTAATAACTAACTAATAACAAGTAATAAATTAAGGTTCTATTCCAACACGGAACGAAAAAGACAATATACAGGATGGGTCGAAAGATTTGTGATACTTCGCTTGATTCAGGGAAACTACAGGATAGATTAAAGAATATACCAATCCTAAGGATCCATAGATTTCATTGTGGATCCAAGACAACAATAGAAGCATTTGAGTCGTAGATTTTCTATTTCAAATCTTCTATATCTAGAGATATATGTATTTATCCAAAATCCATGCAATAGAATCTTTGTATTCGGCTCAATCCTTTTATTAAAAGATTGGGCCGAGTTTTATTGCAATTCAATTAA